GGATTATCAAAGTCATTCTATTTTTAAAAAAAATAATAAAAGAACTCTCAAAAGTAAATTCAATTCTATTATTTAGATTGAGAGACGTATATAAATCAAGCGAAACTCAAAAAGAAAAAGATTTTATAACTCGTAATCAGATAATTCATGAATCTTTTAGTCGAACTCAATCTACAGATTGGACAAATGATTTATTGACAGAAAAAAAAATGAAGGATCTGACTGATAGAACAAGCACAATCCGAAATCAAATAGAAAGAATTACAAAAGAAAAAAAAAAAGTGACTCCGGAAATAAATGTTAGTCCTAATAAAATAAATTATAATGCTAAAAGATTCGAATCACCAAAGAATATTTGGCAAATATTAAAAAGACGAAATGCTCGATTAATCCGAAAATTACATTATTTTCTAAAATTTTTTACTTTTTTGACTAAGGGGGTATACGTAGAGATCCTTCTATCTATCATTAATATTCTCAGAATTAATATACAATTTTTTTTTGAATCAACAAAAAAAATTATTGATAAATCTATTTATGATAAATCTATTTATAATAATATTTATAATAATAAAATAAATCAAAAAATAATTAATAAAACAAATCAAAATACAATTCACTTTATTTCGACTATAAACAAGTCACTTTATAATATTAGTAATAAGAATTCACAGAATTTTTGTGACTTATCCATCTTGTCACAAGCATATGTATTTTACAAATTATCACAAACCCAAGTTCTTAACTTGTATAAATTAAAATCTATTCTTAAATATCACCGAACATTTTTTTTTCTTAAGACTTCAATAAAAGATTATTTTGGAACACAAGGAATAATTCATTTTGAATTAAGACATAAGAAATTTCGGAATTCTGGAATAAATCAATGGAAAACCTGGTTAAGAGGTCATTATCAATATCAATACGATTTCTCTCAGATTAGATGGTCTAGATTAATAGCACAAAAATGGCGAACTAGAATCAATCAATGTCGTACAATTCAAAATCAAGATTTAAACAAAAAAAATTCATATGAAAAAGACCAATTAATTCATTACAAAAAACAAAATGATTACAAAGTATTTTCATTATCAAATCAAAAAGATAATTTTAAAAAATACTATAGATATAATCTTTTATCTTATAGATCTATTAATTATCAAACTAAGAGGGATCCATATATTTACGGATCACCATTCCAACTAACTAAGAATCAAGAAAATTTTTATAATTACAACACATATAAAAGCAAATTTTTTGATGTATTAGGAGATATCCCTATCAAAAATTATCTAGGAAAAAGTAATCTTATTTATATGGAAAAAAATCCGGATCGAAAATGTTTTGATTGGAAAATCATCCATTTTTGTCTTAGAAAGAAAAAAAATATTGAGGCCTGGATCAAGATCGATACCAACAATAATAAAAATACTAAGACCGGGACTAATAATTATGAAATAATTGATAAAATTGATAAAAAAAATCTTTTTTATCTTACAATTTATCAAGATCAAGAAATCAATTTACCTAATAAAAAAAAAAGATTTTTTGATTGGATAGGAATGAATGAAGAAATACTAAATTGTCCTATATCGAATCTGGAACTTTGGTTCTTCCCAGAATTTGTACTACTTTATAATGCATATAAAATTAAACCGTGGTTTATACCGAGCAAATTACTTTTTTTAAATTTTAATATAAATGAAAATGTTAGTGAAAATAAAAACACCAATAGAAAGCAAAAAGGGGTTATACCACCGAATGAAAAAAAAAAATTGGAATTAAAGAATCAAAATCAAAAAGAAAAAGAATCCACCGGCCAAAGAGATCTTAGATCAATTGCACAAAACCAAGGAAATCTTGTATCTGTTCTCTCAAACCAACAAAAAGATATTGAAGAAGATTATTCGGAATCAGACATAAAAAAACCTAAAAAAAAAAAACAATACAAAAGTAATACGGAAGCAGAACTAGATTTCTTTTTGAAAAGGTATTTACTTTTTCAATTAAGATGGGATGATGCTTTGAATCAAAGAATGATCAACAATATCAAAGTATATTGTCTCCTGCTTAGACTGAGAAATCCAAGAAAAATTACTATATCCTCTATTCAAAGGAGAGAAATGAATCTGAATATAATGCTGATTCAGAAGAATTTAACTCTTACAAGATTAATGAAAAGGGGTATATTGATTATTGAACCCCTTCGTCTGTCTGTAAAAAATGATGGACAGTTTATTATGTATCAAACCATAGGTATTTCATTAATTCATAAGAGTAGGCATCAAACTAATCAAAGATACCGAGAACAAAGATATGTTGATAAGAAGGATTTTGATGAATCCATTTCAAGACATCATCCAAGGGTAACTGGAAATAGAGACAAAAATCATTATGATTTGCTTGTTCCTGAAAATATTTTATTGTCTAGACATCGTAGAGAATTGAGAATTCTAATTTGTTTCAATTTAAAGATTACACACGGTGTGAATAAAAATCA